CTCGATCCTTATCAAACTGACTGCAATCTTTTTCTGTCCGTGAGCATCCCTCTAGATCTGTCCGTGAGAATCCCTCTAGAATGCCTTCTATTTCTAATAGGCCATGAACTAGATCAAAATCATTCTCAACGAGTCTACCATAAGCGATCCTATTGTTTTCCTCTGGTTCGGGTGGAGACCAAAGATCTTGAGCGACCGATCCGGCAGAACAATTCAAAAGATAAAGAAGTATCGTTAATTTCTTCGTGCTCATTCCAAGTTCGACGTACGAGCTGTACAAATAAAAATCCCCTTCGTTACAGAATGTCTTCTGCAAATAGATAGATATCGGATCTATGGGGCAATTATTTAGAAGTAAATTTTGTGCGACAGCCCTTCCTATCTGATAGAAAAGGAGCCGAGAATTCTGAACCGGTATTACATGGGCTCGCAAATCCCAAGTTTGTCTATGACGAGCGAATCTAATTGTATTTTCGTCTATAATCGATTTCCCATGTGAAATACTAATCGATAGGGCCTCATTGGTAAGTGCTATAAGATCTTGTGCATTGGAACCCATGGTTATGGCCGCGAATCCATTAGCCTGGAACGCTTTTTTTTCCAAGCGAAATCCCCTAGTATATGAAAGAGTGAAAAAGTGCTTTCGTTGTTGTGGAATAAGAGGCCTTCGTACCTTAATGCACGTATCTAATCTATGCGGAGCTATTAGAGAGGGATCCACGAATTGGGGAAAATGGGTCGAAGCAATAACAAGACTATTTCCAGTGGAAGATCTTTCACAATCCCAGGAGAGAAGGTTCACTAATAGCTCGAGGGAGAAGGAACCCGAATCCCTAAAATGCAGCTCATGAATGTTTGGAATCCATATTATGCAAGGAGAGATTGCTTTTGTTAATTCGATTTGAAGGCTGATATAAAATTGGGCTACGCGCCACACCGTGTCCATCTCCTCAGTTAGCGCATCCATCCTAGTTAGCTGTTCCAGCTCCATATTAATCTTATCGTCATGAGCATCTCTCTCCTCAAAACTATAGATACTAGGATCAAAATCAATATCCATATCGTCAAAAACATGAATATCTTGATTAATAGCCTCAATAGGGTCACGAGCATCAATAAAAATCTCGATCTCATCATCACTGGCATCACTGTCATCATCATCATCAGCAAAACGAAAAACTGTATCCCGGAACTTGTCCAGAAATATCGTAATGAAAGGAAGATAGGAGTTTTTCGTTAGGTATTTGACCAAATAGGATCGTCCAATTCCTATAGAACCTATCACTAAAATACCCCGAGAGGGGGTTACAGCTAAGCGGAGCGAAAAGGGTTGTAGATCAGATGGGACATGAACACTATTAGCCCCAGACGGGGTTTGTGCATAAGTGATTGTCTGATAATGAGCAAGGAATAGCCGTCTTTCTGCTAAAGAGGATGTATCGAACTCATAATTTAGTAGATCCTTGTTATGAAGGTCAATTAAGTTTCCTAAGTAAATTTCTCCCGGTTGTTCCATCATTGGAGAATCAAAGTCATTCTTTGAGAAATGATCACTCTGAGTCAGACTCCATAAAATTCGATCAATCCTTTTTTCTGGCGTTAAGGTGGAGAACTGAATCAAGACTTCTCTTTCTTCATCCTCAACCCAATCACTGTTTGCGGCCCAGTCTTCTATCGTTTCATCAATCCAATACCCGCTCCTTTTTCTTAGCACTGAATAGATCTCTTTACTTGTATGACTTAGATATCTCGTATTTATCGAAAAAGCGAGTGGATCGAAGGGCATACTTATGAGATCGATGATCTCGACGAGCTTTTTCTTCCAATTTTTCTTCTTATTAAATCGTATTCCATCAGCATTACGCAAGAACATCTTTTGCAGAGCACCTAGAAAGAGATTAGTTAACCTGAACAACCCGAAAGAATTCGATTCAGATAGAGGATACCTATCCAGAAGTTTTCCCACCTCAATCTCAAGCATAGATGATTCCATTATCAAAGATTTGACCGTTTTGAACTCTGTCTGTAACTCACTAGCGCTCGAGAAAACAACGTAAAGATGTACCACAACGAGACTTCCAGCCACAAGAAGAAGGAAAAAGATTGCAGAGAGGAACTCCCGAAGATTTTCCGATCTCAGCTGTGTCGATCTCAATGGTGGCTTATTTTTTGGAGGAATCAGGCCATGGGACAGAACAAACTTATGCCAACACTTCCTCTGAATCGTACTTATCTTCCTCTGAATCTTACTTATCTTCCTCTGAATCTTCCTTATCAGAGTATATTGCCTCTTCCATTTTGTAAGACAAAATTGAATCTGTTTAATTCGCCCTTTTGTAACTGCTACCTCACTAATATCACTAATAATATCAATAAAAATGGATACACTATCCATAAAAATGGATACAAACTTGTTTTTGCTCTTTAGTCTCCACAATAGGTCTGAACAAATTTGTAAAAATAGAGGCTTTAGATATCTGTACCCTTGGGAAGTAAAGGC